ATCCTTTCTCATTTTGTCATCAGCCAATTGCTTTCGAATGGGTCCATTCAAGGGTCTAAAATCTTACAAAGAATCCGAGCCCATAATAAAAATTAGGAATTCGCCGGGCCCTTTTGGAACAGCCCTTCAAATTGCTAATTTTTATGCATTTTACCGTTTAATAACTAAGAATCAGATCTTGATAACTAACTATTTGCAACTTGACAATTTAAAACAAACTTTTCGAGTAATGAAATATTATTTAATCGACGAAAATAGGAATATTTATAATCCCGATCCAGTAAGTAGCATTTTTTTGAATCCGTTCAAATTGAATTGGTATTGGCTTCATCAAAATTCTTGTGAAGAGACCCCCACAAAAATAAGTCTTGGACAATTTATTTGTGAAAATGTCTGTATAGCCAAAAATGGACCACACTTAAAGGCGGGTCAAGTTCTAATTGTTCAAGTTGACTCTGTAGTAATAAGAGCAGCAAAGCCCTATTTGGCCACCCCAGGAGCAACAGTTCATGGCCATTATGGGGAAATCATTTATGAAGGAGATACAGTAGTTACATTTATATATGAAAAATCGAGGTCGGGTGATATAACGCAAGGCCTTCCAAAGGTGGAACAAGTCTTAGAAGTTCGTTCGCTTGAGTCAATATCGATGAATCTGGAAAGGAGGATTGGTACTTGGAATGAGCGTATAACAGGACTTCTTGGATTTCCGTGGGGATTCCTGATTGGCGCTGAGCTAACTATAGCGCAAAGTCGTATCTCTTTGGTTAATAAGATCCAAAAGGTTTATCGATCCCAAGGGGTACAGATCCATAATAGGCATATAGAAATTATTGTACGTCAAATAACATCAAAAGTCTTGGTTTCAGAAGATGGAATGTCTAATGTTTTTTTACCGGGCGAGCTGGTTGGATTGTTGCGAGCGGAACGGACCGGGCGTGCTTTGGAAGAGGCGATCTCTTACCGAGCCGTCTTGTTGGGAATAACGAGAGCTTCTTTGAATACTCAAAGTTTTATATCCGAAGCGAGTTTTCAAGAAACTGCTCGGGTTTTAGCAAAAGCGGCTCTCCGGGGCCGTATCGATTGGTTGAAAGGCCTAAAAGAAAACGTGGTTTTGGGGGGAATGATACCTGTTGGGACCGGATTCAAAGGATTAGTACACCGTTCAAGGCAACATAAGAACATTCCTTTGAACAACAAAAAGAAGAATCGATTCGAGGATGAAATGAACGATATTTTGTTTTACCACAGAGAATTATTTAATTCTTGTGCTTAAACAAAATTTCAATGCTACACCAAAACTCTAGTTTAGCTAATTTAAGAACGGCTTCCTCCGATTTATCTGTTCTGTATTTCCTATGGGTATGTAGTTTCTTTTTTTTTTCTTAAATAAAGAATAGAAAGGAATTAATGGTTTGGTTTGAATTGTGTATCAATATCAATGGCCAATTCGCCGCCGAAGAGAAGGTTCCGTCGGAACAATTATTTATTTCGGGATACCTCATCTCTTAAAAAAAAAGAGAAAGTGTGAGTAGAAATGACAAGAAGATATTGGAACATCAATTTGGAAGAGATGATGGAAGCGGGAGTTCATTTTGGCCATGGTACTAGGAAATGGAATCCTAGAATGTCACCCTATATCTCTGCAAAGCGTAAAGGTATTCATATTACAAATCTTACTAGAACTGCTCGTTTTTTATCAGAAGCTTGTGATTTACTTTTTGATTCAGCAAGTAAAGGAAAACAATTTTTAATTGTTGGTACAAAAAATAAAGCAGCCGATTTAGTCGCATGGGCTGCAATAAGGGCTCGGTGTCATTATGTTAATAAAAAATGGCTTGGGGGTATGTTAACGAATTGGTCCACCACAGAAACGAGACTTCATAAGTTCAGAGACTTGAGAATGGAACAAAAGGCGGGAAGACTGGCCAGTCTTCCGAAGAGAGATGCAGCCATGTTGAAGAGACAATTATCTCATTTGCAAACATATCTGGGTGGGATTAAATATATGACAGGGTTACCGGATATTGTAATCATCGTTGATCAGCAAGAAGAATATACAGCCCTTCGAGAATGTATTACTTTGGGAATTCCAACGATTTGTTTAATCGATACAAATTGTGACCCCGATCTTGCAGATATTTCGATTCCGGCGAACGATGACGCTATAGCTTCAATCCGCTTAATTCTCACCAAATTAGTAGTCGCAATTTGTGAAGGTCGTTCTAGCTATATCAGAAATCCTTGATTCATAAAAAAAGCATGACTTTAGTGAACTCTCTAATTGAATTCGAATTAAATAGAGTAGATTCGATTAGGATTCCTGAATATCAAAAAGGATATAAAAATAACTGGGGATATGGTGTGATTAGTTGGTATTATATACGATTGAAGTAGACAAGTCGAGAAAGCAATGATTGAATCAAAATAATATTTTTTTAAGGTTATATTTCTGTCAGAGGACAATATGAATGTTCTATCATGTTCAATCAATACACTAAAGGGATTATATGATATATCCGGTGTAGAAGTCGGCCAACATTTCTATTGGCAAATAGGCGGTTTCCAAGTCCACGGCCAAGTACTTATTACTTCTTGGGTTGTAATTGCTATCTTATTAAGCTCAGCCGCCATAGCTGTTCAGAATCCACAAACCATTCCGACTGGCGGTCAGAATTTCTTTGAATATGTCCTTGAATTCATTCGAGACGTGAGCAAAACTCAGATTGGAGAAGAATATCGTCCTTGGGTTCCCTTTATTGGAACTATGTTTCTATTTATTTTTGTTTCTAATTGGTCAGGGGCTCTTTTACCTTGGAAAATAATACAGTTACCTCATGGGGAGTTAGCTGCACCTACGAATGATATAAATACGACCGTAGCTTTAGCTTTACTCACGTCAGTAGCCTATTTCTATGCAGGTCTTGCAAAAAAAGGGTTGGGTTATTTTAGTAAATACATTCAACCAACTCCAATTCTTTTACCCATTAACATCTTAGAAGATTTCACAAAACCCCTATCCCTTAGTTTTCGACTTTTCGGAAATATATTAGCCGATGAATTAGTCGTTGTTGTTCTTGTTTCTTTAGTACCTTTAGTAGTTCCTATACCTGTCATGTTTCTTGGATTATTTACAAGTGGTATTCAGGCTCTTATTTTTGCAACTTTAGCCGCAGCTTATATAGGCGAGTCCATGGAGGGTCATCATTAATTCAGTTTCGAAAGAGTCTTTTTTCTTAGAAAAAGTAAATATATGTTTCAAGAGAATTTACTTAGGGAACATACAAGTATGTTGTTTTAGTAATAGAAAGTAATAAATAGCAAGGGGGCGAGGAGTGGTTAGTATAGAAAGGCCGAACTAGGTATCTGGAATCGAATGACTAAAAGATTCTAGAATCCAATCCAATAAAATTTAAGGCAGAATACTGGGTTTACGTTATGGAAGAAAGACATGTATATTGGATATTAGATATTGACTAGTTATATATGAACTAATATTAAGCCCTACTTTAATTTAATTACTATTTCATATTATTCACTTCGGAGTTCTTACTGACTTCGACTGGCTGAATCTTAGTTGATGGAATAATTAAGTCATAATTTATTCGTTGATTGTATCATTAACCATTTCTTTTTTTTGTGCGAGGAACTTATCATGAATCCAATTATTTCTGCCGCTTCCGTTATTGCTGCTGGATTGGCTGTAGGGCTTGCTTCTATTGGACCGGGAGTTGGTCAAGGCACTGCTGCAGGCCAAGCTGTAGAAGGTATTGCTAGACAGCCCGAAGCAGAGGGTAAAATACGAGGTACTTTATTGCTTAGTTTGGCTTTTATGGAAGCTTTAACAATTTATGGGTTGGTTGTAGCATTAGCTCTTTTATTTGCGAATCCTTTCGTTTAATCCTAATACGAAAAAATACATACGTATTTTTCTTTGGACTTGACGCTTGTCTGCTTGCCTTTTCGCATTATACCAAGATTACGCTCCTACAATTACTTATTCGGTGAGAAAAACGGGGGGGGAGGGCTGATTTGAGGATGAGGAATTAGTGTTACCGACTCGCTTTCTTCCTTCCCCTTCTTAGTCCAACGAAAGCTCTTTAGGAAATAGACGAGGTATTTCGCAATTTACACGAAAACCCCGTACCTAATTCTATTCGAATAAGTCTTATTCTTATTGGAAATCTCAATTGAAAAAAAAAATACATTGTGAAATGGAATCTATTTTCAATCTATTTTCGATTTATAAATAGGTCAAGTAATACAACCAAAATTTTGTTCTTTTAGTCTATCTATAAGAGGAGATCCTATGAAAAATGTAACCGATTCTTTCGTTTCCTTGGGTCACTGGCCATCTGCCGGGAGTTTCGGATTGAATACCGATATTTTAGCAACAAATCCAATAAATCTAAGTGTAGTGATTGGTGTATTGATCTTTTTTGGAAAGGGGGTGTGTGCGAGTTGTTTATTTCAAGAATAGACTGGATTCAACCAGCTGCACCGCTTTTCGGTATAACTAGTAAAGAAAGGTGCATGATCTCGCGAATTACTTCTGAATAAATGAATAAATTATAGAATAATATGGAAGAACTATAGCATTTCGTGATTCGTTGGTAAATATACTTTGATTCTCTAGCACCCAACAATGTGGAACTATTAACATGGTTAAAGCTAAACCGTTTGAAGTTCACCCACAGCAGGGTACTCTTTCTACCACTATGTTAATACGGAAACGGTTTTCCATTTACAAGGAATAGTTATAAATTTATCGATATATAACACTCATATCGATAAAAAGATTTGACACTTTTATTGGTATTGGGAAAAGGTTCATCCTTTTTTCTTTTTTTTATTACATTTTTGTTTAAATAAATGCCAAATGCTGAGATGATGACCTATTTATCAATATAAAATAATAAATTTTTGATTTGAAAAAAAACAACTTTGCTGACAATTACATATTTTTTGTTTGGTCAGAAGAGTCCTCCAAATATTCTATT